GTCTTAGGTCTAATTCCTATTACTTTAGCTGGATTATTTGTAACTGCATATTTACAATACAGACGTGGTGATCAGTTGGACCTTTGATTAAATTAATTAACATCTTTTTTTTTTAATTGACCTCCTCTTTTCTTTAATCCAAAGGAGGTCAAATTAAGATTACTCTTCAATTAGTTAAGTGTAATTTTCGGACTAACCTAACCAAGACTGGAATCACGCTCTGTAGGATTTGAACCTACGACATCGGGTTTTGGAGACCCACGTTCTACCGAACTGAACTAAGAGCGCTTTCTTATCTTCTTATCATTATCACACTAGCTAAAACTAAAAAAAAAAGAAGAGGATTTTTTTTCTAACCCGAATACATCTTGTATGCATAAGACTGTCATATAGAATATGATATAATAAAATAAAGATTATGTATGCCTGATTTTAATCGATTTCAATGAATCCCTCGTTACTGCTCAGACGAGAAGTAATAGGTAGGGATGACAGGATTTGAACCCGTGACATTTTGTACCCAAAACAAACGCGCTACCAAGCTGCGCTACATCCCTTTCAATTGGTCTACAGTGTCATTTTATAGAATCCCTGTCTTGTTTTCAAAATCCTTATTTTTTCCATTGATATATCCAAGTTATCTTGACATTTTTTTTTTATTCTCATGTAACATATAATAATAATAGAAGGCTTATATACACATGAATCTGAAACCCATCGTAAAAAATAACTAAAAAAAAAGAATATTTTTTGGGAATGCTCAGTCGGAAGGGACGTCTTTTTCGGTTTTAAGAAAAGGAAAATCTTATCTACCGAATCATTGTAAATTTCAATTGGAATTAGGAATTCCGTGTACAAATACAAGCGGTCCTTAACTACTTACATAGTTATATTATATCGGATCATATATGGATTACCATTAGGCATTACAATAAATAATACAATAAATAAAAAGAATAAAGAAGGAGGATTTAAAATGCGAGATCTAAAAACATATCTTTCCGTGGCACCGGTACTAAGTACTCTATGGTTTGGGGCTTTAGCAGGTCTTTTGATAGAGATCAATCGTTTATTTCCGGATGCGTTGACATTCCCTTTTTTCTCATTCTAGTTATTGACATGGGAAGGGGTGAAGAAGATTAGAGATAGAATCAAAAGATTTGTGACTAATCCCTCCCCCTCTTTTCTTTTTTTTTTTTAGATAAAATAGAATTCAATACAATATAATAAGTAGAAGTATAATAAAGAAAGGAGGAAAGAGAAATAAAAAAGTAGATTCAACCTCGGCAAAATTCGGGTTTAGTCTCCAATTCCATTTAGAAATAATATTGTGAGAACAGAAATGTGTCTAGGGCAAGAAGATCATACAAGATCTTTTAATGAAATACTGTACATTGAATCGAATTCGATTCAAAATATACCTAAATATTAGTTTGTTGTTTTACTTCTTATTTTTTTGATTTCTTTTTTCGCGGAAAGTAGAAGAGTTGGTTGAATCAAAAACGCAAAGGAGGTTCATGGCCAAGGGTAAAGATGTCCGAGTAACGGTTATTTTAGAATGTACCAATTGTGTTCGAAACGGTCTTAATAAGGAATCAAGGGGTCTTTCCAGATATATTACTCAAAAGAATCGACACAATACGCCTAGTCGATTGGAATTGAGAAAATTCTGTCCCTATTGTTACAAACATACGATTCACGGGGAGATAAAGAAATAACTCGAATCAAGTGCCTGTGTGTCACTCTTACAAGGAACACGAAAAGGACATATTCTATATATACCATATTATTCTATATATTCTAGTTAACATAATTTAACTAACTAAAAAAAAAAGCCAAATCAAATCCTATATTTTGAATTCAAAATCTTTTTGGATCAGATTGAAATAGGATTTTGGGGATAAGGAATAAACAAACCATGGAAAAATCCAAGCGACTCTTTCTTAAATCCAAGCGATCTTTTCGTAGGCGTTTGCCCCCGATCCAATCGGGGGATCGAATTGATTATAGAAACATGAGTTTAATTAGTCGATTTATTAGTGAACAAGGAAAAATATTATCTAGACGGGTAAATAGATTAACCTTAAAACAACAACGATTAATTACTATTGCTATAAAACAAGCTCGTATTTTATCTTTGTTACCTTTTCTTAATAATGAGAAACAATTTGAAAGAAGCGAGTCGACCTCCGGAGCTACTGGTCTTAGAACCCTAACTAAATAAAAAAAAGTAGACTTACTTTACTCCTCAATTGAACCCAAATTCAAATTCAAATCCGAACTCAAACAGAGATTGATATTTTGTTCGAAAAATTGTAAGAAAAAAATTGGGGAAGAAGAAGAAATCTTTTTTTATTGGATATTGGACATATTCGCTCATTTAATTTTGAGCGACTTTATCATATTCTCTTTATCATACTAATTTCTACTCTACCTTCCCGGAGTTCATTCTCCAGCGAACTCCATTTAAAATATTCTGACGAATTCCTTACAATTTCCTTTTTTATTTTATGATCTCATTAGAAATCATATAAAGACAATTCCTATTTAATATAGCTATTTGTGCAAGTATTTTACGATTAAGAAGCAACTGTCTCTTGTACAGATTGTGTATTAATCTACTATAACTATGGGATACTCTATTCTCGCGAATTACTGCATTTATCCGAGTGATCCACAAACGACGAAAATCTCTCTTTTTCCTATCTCTATCTCGATGAGACGAAACCAAAGATCTTATTTTCTGTTGAATAATTGTTCGAGTAAGTCTTGAACGAGCCCCCCGAAAGCTTGATGCAAATAAACGAATTTTTGTTCTACGTCTCCGAGCTATATATCCTCGTCTAATTCTAGTCATTGAATAAATGAAACTTTCATGAATAACTAATTGATTTCCTTTCTTTCAGTTATTCTTTTCCCTTTTCCTAGTTTATTAATAACAAAACGGATTCTTCCAATGTATAAAATACAAATTCCAATGGCTTTTGCTACTATAACCTTCCCAACCACAATTTGTCTTTTTTTATAGGCATTTCACCTCGAAACGAGTATTGATACTAGGTATCAAAAAACAGAAAAAAGTAATAAATAGAAATGAATAACGAAATAGTGGATTCCATCGTTTCTATGGTTATGTCTTAAACGGTGAGGTCCTCTCTATACACCGGAGTCCCTTATTTCATTTAATCAATGCTATTAGCAACTTGCACAGTTCAAATTCTTTGGCTCTACCCATGAATTATCTAGTAATAGGTCTTTCACAACGAGATCTACCTATACAGTAACGGTATTTCATTATGAAGATTGGCTGGGTAGCTGACCCTCTTAGTCCGTTTTTGCAAGAGTATAGGCATAAGATTTCGGCTTTGAAAATAGGATTTCCCCGCTTAATGGATAACTATTTGTTACCAATGAGGAATGTTTTCTCATCGGAAACCATAAATCTCATATACAATAGAAGAGAATTGAATAGATCTTTTTTTTTTAGTTTTCGATATATAGATATAGATAGTGAATGGCCTTCTTCCTTCCATTTTATACTATTGACTAGTACTGATCATTGATACTGGAAAATGGATTTCCCTTTTTTCTCCCAATGGTGATCTGAACGAGTCGCACATACACCCTAGTACATGTTCCTCGACGCTGAGGACATCCCCCAAGAGCGGGGGATTTCGTAACATTTCTGATTGGCTGTCTTGTGTTTCTAATAAGTTGTTTAATAGTTGGCATGTTGAATCGTATACATAATAAATGGGCTGGTTTAGATCGATCCTAACCGGATGATTATGAATTACTTCTCTATTTAATAGATGAATAGAATATTAGTAAACCCGTTAATAAGTAAGAAGATAAAATCTCAAATCGGCGATTTTCGTCAACTTAATGCTATTTTTTTTTATTCAATCGCTACAAGATCAACAATTCCATGAGCTTGGGCTTCTGTTGCTGACATAAAAACATCCCTTTCCATATCTTCGGATACAACCCATAAGGGTTTGCCCGTTCTTTGTACATAAACTCTTGTGATGGTTTCGCGCAGTTTCAGTAGTTCTTCTGCTTCCAGGATAAATTCTCCCGTTTGCGCCTCATAAAAAGAACTCGCAGGTTGATGTATCATTACCCTGATAATATAACAAATGGTTCCTCTATCTCGCATGATGAGGTGAGGAGAAGAGATAAAGAATAATAAAAAAAGAAAGATAGAATTGAGCAACCGTACAGGCATCCTTTGCACATTGCATACGGCTATACAATGGAATTCACTTTACCTTCCATTTCCATCGAAGAAAGAGAAAAAAATATAGATATAGGGTTTATCCGATTCAGATCGGGAAATGATCCAATTACCATCCTTCCTTTCGGAGCAGTTAAAAAATACTATGATGGCTCCGTTGCTTTTTATATATTTCTCTCGTCTGTGATTCAGCAATCCCAAAGTTTCTTTTTTTTTTTTTTCGTACTCTTTCATAACAATAACATAAATATTGTTAAAAGTTTTCTGTTGTGAAAACAAAAAAGTTTGTGACGCTGAAATGGTAATGGTCACCGATAAATAAGAAAAAATCGAGAATACCCTTTATTTTATACTAATTTCATACTACTCTTTCGATATATAATCTAATGTTTTGAAAAAAAAATTTCTCATATCGAATTCGAAGTGCCATGCTATTATTACTTAATATTCCTATTTCATAGGGCGAAGGCATAGTCTTTTTTTTTTGTTCTTAAAAAACTCATTGGCGCCAAGCGTGAGGGAATGCTAGACGTTTGGTAATCTCTCCGCCGACCAGGATAAAAGATCCCATTGAAGCGGCTAATCCCATGCATATTGTATGCACATCGGGTTGCACAAATTGCATAGTATCATAAATAGCTACTCCGGGGATTACCCATCCGCCAGGAGAGTTTATAAACAAATACAGATCCTTGTTATCATTCTCTATACTGAGATATACCATAAGACCAATAAGTTGATTCGAAATCTCGCTATCAACCTC